CCCTAATACATTACAAAATTTCGCTTTAGCCAATGATCTAATCAGAGGAATAATTGGAACTATTATATCAAGTTTTTTGCTAAAAATTTCGATTAAAAATGTATTTTGCAGCATTTGACTCCGTACCACTGAACGATTTACCCGCACATTTAAAAAATAGCCTAAAAGCTGAAATGAATGTTCGGATAATTGGTTTATATGGATCGTTCTTGGTTGAGACCAAACATAAAAAAAACCTTGCCATAAATGAATAAAATAATGTTTCCATTTATTCATCAAAAAAGGCGAATTCTTTGAAGCCAGAATGCATTTTCCTTGATATCTAACATAATGAATGAGAGGATCCTTGAAGAATGTTAAAGTATACGAAAAATCCTTAGCAAAAACTTCTACAAGATGTTCTCTTTTTGCATAAAAAAAAATTCGTTCAAAAAAAACGCTAAAAGATTTTAATCGTAAATGAGAGGATTTATTACGTAGAAAAAGGAAGATAGATTCATATTCACATACATAAAAATTATAGAGGAACAAGAATAATCTCGGATTACTTTTTGAAAAAGTAGAAATCGAGTTTTTGGTAGTAATAAAACTATTCCAATTACTAAAATTATAAAGAAACAATCGTAATAAATGAAAAAAAGGGGCATCTTTCACCCAGTATCGAAGGATTTGAACTAAGATTTCCAGATGGATAGGATATGGTATTCGTATATCTGACACATAATTTAAATATGTAAATTTATCCTCCAAAAAGGGAAAAATGGAATGAATGGATCTCAAATTTTTATAAGATTTTATGATTTCTGCCTCCTCTAAGGAAGAGCTTTTTTCTAGGAAAAATGGAATTTCCACGACGATGGCAAAACCCTCTGATATTATTTGAGAATAAAAATTCTTATTATAGCCCCAAAATGGATTTTTGTTAGAATCATTAGCCGAAATGATTAAATGATTCTGTTGATACATTCGAGTAATTAAACGTTTTACAATTAGTAAACTATATTTACTGTCAGAACCTACATTTTCCACAAAAATGGATCTATTAAAATTATGACTATAAGCAAGTCCATAAATATACTCCCGAAAAATAAGTGGGTATAGGAAGTCCTGTTGGCGAGATCTAGCTCGTTCTAAATATACTTGATATTCCTTCATTTTAGAAATTCTATTTGGTCAACGGATCAGAGATTCATTGGATTATCAAATGATACATAGTGCGATACAGTCAAAACAAGGTATTCTATTCTATATATATATATATTAGAATTAAAAAAAACAAATATGAATAGATACCTAGAAAAAAAGTTAAAACCCATTAATGGACTATCTCCGCTCGCTTGTTCCATCTAATTGTTCTAGGACAACAAGCTAGTTAGAAATCCTTTATTTTTTGGACCAATCGCTCTTTTGATTTTGGAAAAAAATATCTTTATCAATATACTCTTTCTTTTACACATTTATTGCTACCCCATAACATAATGGGGAATAGCTAATAATTAGGACTCATAACAAAAATCCTTAATCCATTCGTTGGAAAAACTTTTTCCACAGCAAGCACTAATCCTTTTTTAACGTATAATTAGATGTGGTAATCATTCAAATAAAAAATGAAAGCTCGTTGCTTTTTGTTTCCCTATAATTGGAGCATCTAAGCTCTATCCTTTTATTAATTAAACCCAACTGAATTCATTTGTTCCGAGCCAACAATTCAAACGAAAATTTGGGCCAGGTCCAATAAAAATTTTTAGAATTCACCATTGATACGACATGCTGCTTTTTCCATTCATTCCTTTCTGGATCAGTCGTGGTCTTACAAACCCTACCGATGGTATGGATGAACCAATTAGTTCATAGAAATGTGTAAAAAATGGAGTCGCACTTAAAAGCCGAGTACTCTACCATTGAGTTAGCAACCCTAATAAAAAAAAAAATAGAAGGATGTGTATATCCAATCGCAATAAAAAAAAGATACAATTCTTTAATATTAAAAAAATGTTGCATATTACATTAAATTACAATGAAAAAACTTCTTGTTTGATACAAACTAAATACAACAATCCATTATTTGACGAAGTAAAAATAAATCTATGTAACATGAGTCAATCCATCTTTTTATTCACGATCGTATTATATTTGTTTGATACACTGTTGTCAATGTTGAAAAAAAAAAATACAATCGAGAAAACAAATAGAAAAATATTTATATTCTAATTTTTTATTTTAAAATATAAATTATTTCTATTTAATTCATTCTATTATATTATGATATTCAATTAGAATGCTATAATTATTAATTAGACTATATCTATTCCAAATCAAAAAATAGAAATTAAATAGAAAAAATATACCAATCGGAAAGATCCATAGGATTCATTATAGATACAAGAAGTATTTTTGTATTGTGTATTTTATTCGGCTCAATCCTTTTAGTAAAAGATTGGGCCGAGTTTAATTGAAATTAATAGAACGAATGATAATTACTGGATTACAAAGTATCCAT